TTAACCAACCAAAATTTGCTTCAGTCATTATATATTGAACAGAAGCAAATGCCTCCGTAACCGTTGGGCGATAATAAAAAGTCATAGCAAACCCCGTAGCTACTTGTACTAAAAAACAAGTAAGGGTAATTCCGCCTAGACAATAAAATATGTTGACATGGGGAGGAACATATTTACTAGTTATATCATCTGCAATCGCCTGAATTTCGAGACGTTCTTCGAACCAATCGTAGACTTTATTGAGATAGGTAAACCGGGGGGACTCCCCCTCTGAGAACCGTATATGAGAATTTTTTCTCGTACAGCTCAAGCAGAAACACACAAATACTACTCCTAACGCATATGTAATAGATCTTCCGATTTAATCTTCTCGGAAGTGCAGATACGAAGCATTAAAACTATGAAAGTTCTTCTTTGTGGTGATAATGCCAAAATTTCAAGTCGGCTCTTCCTTTTTTTCTTTATTATTACTACAGGCCTCTTGAATCTTCTCTTTCCCTATTTTTTTCTTTTATTTGTTAGTTATGTGTAATTCGGCTTTGACTATTGTTTTTCTCATTGATAGGAATTTCTCTTGTTAAGACCCTATAAATTAATTGAAACCCCAGATTCATACTACAACCACGATGATTCAATAAAAATGCCAAGCCAAAAGATTCCCTGAGTAAGAACTATCGGATCATCACTTATTCAATAAATAGGGATAGGTATAATGACTTAATGACTCAAAAAAAAATTACCTTTTAGTCAAAATAAGCATAAACAGAAAGAAAAATCTTTCCATTTGAATTTATAAGTATTTCTAATTCGTTGAAAATTTTGTAGTTAGAATCCGGTCACAAGGTATGCATATTAAGTATGAATCATAGTTCAATTCTGGATCTAGTTCAAACTATTCCGTGCTCCAGATACTAGGCTGAGTATCCGACGGGGTAGAACCGTCTTTATAAAGATAAGATGACAGACTCATTCTCTGTATTATCAATAGGATCACTTATAACAAGTCACACACTCATATTTCGGAAATACAGAAAGAAATTCCGCGATCGAACTACCAAGGGGGTTATAAATAAAAAACCTGAAATTTCATTTTGTATTGAAAAACTCGAACTAAAAAGTTCTTGCGGATTTAATTCATTGAAATTCCATCCAGTAAAACGGAAGAATTATAAATCTCCAAAATAATAGATAGGAATACTGCAAATAAAGCCATTGCGATACCCATCAAAGGGGTAGTTCCCCACCCAGGAGCTACTTTACCATATTCCGAATTCAACGGTTTCAATAACGCCCCTACCGTAGTTTGTCTTGGACGAGATCTAGAACTACTATCAACGGTTTGTGTAGCCATAAATCTAATTTTTTATTGAGATCTGTTGACTTTGTATACCATTCCCCTGTAAATAAAGGATCTTATCAGAGATCCGTTGCGGTCTCGAATTCATATAAGAATGGAAACAGCAACCCTAGTCGCCATCTTTATATCTGGTTTACTTGTAAGTTTTACCGGGTATGCCTTATATACCGCTTTTGGGCAACCCTCTCAACAACTAAGAGATCCGTTCGAGGAACACGGGGACTAGTCGAAGTAATGAGCCTCCCAATATGCATTCAATATTGGGAGGCTCATTACTTCAACGGAGATAATGAAAAATCATTTCTTCGTTGAAATTTTAGGCGGTTCTCGAAAAAAGATTGCGAAAAAAATAATCCCTAGAGTCGAGACTAATAGAAATGTATAAACCAATGCTTCCATAGATTCGATTGTGGTTTACAATTATAGCTTCCATACCTGTTTATTGGGAATTTTTTCACTGATAAAGAACAAGTAAAATGATTAAATCAAGATTTCTCCGATCCCAAATGTCAAATTACAAAAAGAGAGACGAAAAATACTAAAGCAATTTTGTATCAGACTGTTTGTCTTCTTGTAGTTGGATCCCCTAGTTTTTGGAATGCTCCAAATTCTACTTGAGAATCTAAATCTGGATCAATACCAGCAAAGACATCTCTGAACAAAGTTCTAGCCCCATGCCAAATATGTCCGAAGAAGAAGAGCAGGGCAAAGGAAGCATGTCCAAAAGTAAACCAACCCCTTGGGCTACTACGAAAAACACCATCCGATTTCAAAGTAGCACGATCTAATTCAAAAATTTCACCCAATTGAGCACGTCTAGCATATTTTTTCACGGTAGCAGGATCACTATAACTGACTCCATTGAGTTCGCCACCATAGAATTCAACAGTTACACCTACCTGTTCGACGCTATATTTCGACTCTGCTCTTCTAAAAGGAACATCGGCTCTAACAATTCCATCTCCGTCTATCAAAACGACCGGAAATGTTTCAAAAAAGGTAGGCATACGACGTACAAATAGCTCACGTCCTTCTTTATCTCTAAATACTGGGTGTCCTAACCATCCAACAGCTATTCCATCCCCATTGTCCATTGAACCTGCCCTGAATAATCCTCCCTTTGCCGGATTATTGCCAATGTAATCATAAAAGGCTAATTTCTCAGGAATTTTCGCCCAAGCTTCTGCTAAGCTTTGATTTTCAGCCAGCCCGGCACTAACTCTTCGATATATTTCTTGCTGAAAGTATCCCTGATCCCATTGATAACGAGTGGGACCAAATAATTCGATCGGAGTAGTTGCTGACCCATACCACATAGTTCCGGCAACTACAAAAGCTGCAAAAAAGACAGCAGCGATACTGCTGGAAAGTACGGTTTCAATATTACCCATACGTAATCCTTTGTATAGACGTTGGGGCGGGCGGACACTAAGATGGAATAATCCCGCTAATATACCCAATGTCCCTGCTGCAATATGATGAGAAGCTATTCCCCCTGGAACAAAAGGATCAAAACCTTCTACGCCCCATGCGGGATTTACTGACTGGACTTTTCCGGTTAATCCATAAGGATCAGACACCCATATTCCAGGACCGTACAAGCCTGTTACATGAAATGCGCCAAAACCAAAACAAGCTACCCCGGAAAGAAATAAATGAATTCCAAAAATCTTAGGCAAATCTAATGAAGGTTTTCCTGTACGTTCATCAGAAAAAATTTCTAGATCCCAATAGACCCAATGCCAAATAGCTGCCAAAAAGCACAAGCCAGAAAACCCAATATGTGCCCCGGCCACACCTTCATAACTCCAAATCCCGGGATCCGTTACCGTCCCCCCTGTAATACTCCAACCGCCCCAGGAATTGGTTATTCCTAAACGAGTCATGAAAGGTATAACAAACATACCCTGTCTCCACATTGGATCAAGAACGGGATCAGAGGGATCAAAAACTGCTAATTCATATAGAGCCATCGAGCCGGCCCAACCAGCAACCAGAGCCGTATGCATTATATGAACAGAAATCAACCGACCGGGATCATTCAATACAACGGTATGAACACGATACCAAGGCAAACCCATGGAAATACCCCTTTTTCAAATAAAAATAGACACTATGTAACTTTATTGCATTGGAAAAGACTATGATTATCAATGGACCCTTGTTCGGTGGATTATCTCGGAGCAAGGGTTAATATTCTATTGGTAATAATGGAACAATTATATTTGTAGAAACAAAGCGAAACAGATTTATTTTATATCCGATAAGTACCAATATGCAATGGGGGTTGATACCCCTTTCTATGAGCAAATGCCATCCTATTTATTCATCAGTGGAAGCTCTATTTTCCTTTAGTCATTCTATCGGCTTTTATGACCTTTTCTAATGTATTCTCGACAACATATATGATAAAGAATATCAACCTTTATCGTATATGTTGATATTATGAAGAGAATAGCCCAATTATTACGTTTCCATATCAAAGTGAAATATAGTACTTAATTCTTTTTTCTTTCAGTTAATGCCTATTGGTGTTCCAAAAGTACCCTTTCGAATTCCGGGAGATGAAGATGCAACTTGGGTTGACGTATAGTGCGACTTGTCAGATATATTGGGTCGTATGGGCTTTCCCCGTTCTCTTTCCTGATCGAGATATCCTTCCCTTCGCCCAAGAAAGAGTGATTGAATCATCAAAAATTTGGAGCGCGAAGTACAACTAGATCCATTTGTAGGAGGATTCAGACTAATAGTATCAATTAGAATAATTTATGGTTGGCTTGGTTGAATCAATAAAATGACATGAAGTATCCAGGCTCCGTTTAAACAAATCCCAATTAGTAATATATCGAAAATGACTGCTTATATGAAAAATTATTCCAAGTTCCTATTTATAAAAATGAGAAATTAGAATATAACTAATGGAACAAATCTAGGACTCATCTAAACTTTAATCACTCGAATAGACTAGATGAATTCAATATGTCGAATATCACATTTTTTTGGCAAAGGCACGAACTAAATGAAAAAAAACGAAATCTTATAAAACAAAAATAAGCGGTATTAGACGCATTTGACCTATATGTGCAAATCAAAATCGAGCAGATTTTTACCCGGAGTAGAGCGTAAACCTAAAAGAATTAAAGAGACCCCCTCAAGAACAAGAAAATGACATCGTGGTTTGCATTCGATCTCGATGAAACAATAAATCAACGAGCAGTTAGTTCGAAAAATTGACCTCTTACTATACCTATATACTATTTCTTTTTCTTTAGAATACTATTTTTTCTTTTTTTTTTTTTAGTAGAAATAAGGAAAAACTCATATTTATTGAAAAGTGGAAGACAAAACCCCCTCACTAGAAGTTAGAAGAAACTGCTATAAAAAAACGAGGGCAGTAATCTACACATTGATTTTTTTCTTTTTCACATTTGTTTGAACCGTATGCATCAAAAGGTGCATGTACGGTTCCTAAGGGATACAATTTTACCCTAATCAACCGACTTTATCGAGCAAGATTACTTTTTTTAACCCAAGAGATTACGACCGAGATCTCGAATTATCTTGTTGGTCTTATCATATATCTCAGTATAGAGGACCAGACCCAAGATTTATATTTGTTTATAAACTGTCCTGGCGGATGGGTATTACCCGGAATAGCTATTTTTGATGCTATGCAACTGGTGCTACCAGATGTATATACAATCTGCATGGGAATAGCCGCTTCAATGGGATCTTTTGTCCTGGTCGGGGGAGAAATTACCAAACGTTTTGCATTCCCTCACGCTTGGCTTTTGCGCCAATGAGTTTTTTATTTGTATTTGAGAAAAAAAGACTATGCCTTCGCCACAAGAAATATCAATATATATTATGAGTAGTGTTAAGTAAAAATAGTAAAAATAGCATGGCACTTTGAATTCGATATGCAAAATTTTGTTAGTTTTTTTCAAAACATTAGATTATGTATCGAGGGAGGAGTATGAGATAAAGGGGTATTCCCGATTTTTTTATCCGGAGTCCGTTTCAGCGTCACAAACTTTTTATTTTTATACCAAAAGACTCTTAATCCTAACCTAACAATATTTATGTTTGAAAGAGTACGAAAATAAAACAAATTTTTGATTTCGGATCAAAAAGAAACTTTGGGATTGCTGAATTACCAACGAAATGAACGATAAAGCAACGGAACCATCATAGTATTTTGAACTCACGAGAAGAAGGGTGGTAATTGGATGATTTACTGATCTGGATCTGGTCGATTCTATTTTTCTTCGATGGAAGAGAAAAGTAAATTCTATTGTTGAGCCGTATGCAATGCGCAAAAGATGCACGTACGGTTATTCAAGTTTATTGTTATTCTCTATCTTTTGTCTTTGCCTCATCATGTGAGATAGAGTAACCGTATTTTTGTTATACCATCAGGGTAATGATCCATCAACCTGCTAGTTCTTTTCATGAGGGATCAACGGGAGAATGTATGATGGAAGCGGAAGAACTATTGACTTTGCGAGAAACACTCACAAAGGTTTATGCACAAAGAACAGGCCAACCTTTTTGGGTTCTAACCGAAGACCTGGAAAGGGATGTTTTTATGTCAGCAAAAGAAGCCCAAGCTCACGGAATTATTGATCTTATAGCGAATGAAGGAGTAGAAATAGTAAAGAAGGACAAATGGAAAGAGCCAAAGTAGTTAAATTGTAGTTAAATTGACAAATCAATATTTTCTCTTTTGACTTTCCTGGGTAATATTTTATATAACTAGAAATAATTCATACTCATCAGGTTAGGATTGATCTAAACCAGTCCCTTATCTAAATGATTCAGTATGCCAACTATTAAACAGCTTATTAGAAACACAAGACAGCCAATCAGAAACGTCACAAAATCCCCCGCTCTTCGGGGATGTCCTCAGCGCCGAGGAACATGTACTAGGGTGTATGTGCGACTCGTTCAATTTATGAGCTGGGCAATAAAATTCCCAGTATCAATGATCACTACCAATGAATAGGATAAAATGGAAGAACTCCGGTCATTGTCGAAAAAAAAGATCTCCCATATCCATCTATTGCGTATGAAATTTATGGTTTCCCTCGGTGTAACCCCGATTAGCTCGATTTAAGATGAGAAGCAAATTCCCAATTGGTAGCAAATGCTATATATTAAGCGGGAAAGTACTATTTTTAAAGAAAAAAGATTATGCTCCCATTTTTGCAAAACGGACTAACAGGGTCAGCTATCTAGCTAACCTTCAAAACTAAATACCGTTACTGTATAGGCGGATCTCGTTGTGAAAGACCTATTACTGGATAATTCATGGGTAGAGCCAAAGATTTTGAATTGTACAAGTTACCAATACCGTTAACTAAACGAAGTAAAGGGCTCCGGTGTATAGAAAGGACCTCACCGTTTAAGAAGTAACCATAGAAACGAAGGAACCCACTATTTCTTTATTCATCTAGATTTACTACGCCCTAGTATCCCTAGTATCAATCCAATTTCTTCTTTCATTTGGAGTTGAGGCGAAAGGCCTCGAAAAAAAAAAGAAAAAATCGTGGTCGGGAAGGTTATAGTAGCAAAAGCCATTGGAATTTTTTTTATACATTGGAAAAATCCGTTTTGTTATTACTCGTGAGGAAAGAAGAAATAACTCAAAGAGAAATAAAATCAATTAGTTATTTTGCAAAGTTTCATTTATTCAATGACCAGAGTTAGACGAGGATATATAGCCCGGAGACGTAGAAAAAAAATGCGTTTATTTGTATCAAGCTTTCGAGGGGCTCATTCAAAAACTATTCGTATTATTACTCAACAGAAAATAAGAGCTTTGTTTTCGGCTCATCGCGATAGAGATAAGAAAAAGAGAGATTTTCGTCGGTTATGGATTACTCGGATAAACGCAGCAATTCGAGAACCTGACAGGGGTATATACTATAGTTATAGTAAGTTTATACATGATCTGTACAAGAGGCAGTTGATTCTTAATCGTAAAATACTTGCACAAATAGCTATATTAAATAGGAATTGTCTTTATAGTATTTCCAATGAGATCATAAAAAAAGAAGATTGGAAAGAAGCATCCGAAATTTTGTAAACAAAGTTCCCCGGAGAAGGAACTCCGGGAAGGGAAGATAGAAATTCGTCCGAAAATAAAAACTACAATTACAAGAAAATAAAGTAGTCAAAATGTGCAAAGACATTCAATATCAATAAAAATTTTTGATTATTCGAGAATTTTTAGAGCAAAACATCACTTGAATAAAAAAAAGTAAACCTATTGTTTTTTTGTTCGAAAACCTCGAAAACCTGTAGTTCGAACGGCCGACTTAGCTCTTTCAAATTGTTTCTCGTTATTAAGAAAGGGTAACAAAGATAGAATACGAGCTTGTTTTATAGCAGTAGTAATTAATCGTTGTTGTTTCAGAGTCAATCTATTCACGCGCCTAGATAATATTTTTCCCTGTTCACTAATAAATCGACTAATTAAACTCATGTTTCTATAATCAATTCGGTCCCCCGATTGGAGCGGGGGCAAGCGCCTGCGAAAAGGCCGCTTAGGTTTAAGGAAAGACCGCTTGGATTTATCCATGGTTTGTTTAGTGTTTATTTTTTTTTATAATATAAAAAAGATTCTACCGAAAATCCTATTTTGGTCAGATCTAAAAAAAGAAATTAGAAAGAAATAGGATTTGGTTTTTTTATTCTTTTCTTTAACTTTAATTTGAATTTGTTTATTTTTGTTATATTTATTTATATATTTCTATTTTTTTATATGTGCCTATTGCCTATATTATTATATATACGATATATACGTTTCTATTCTATATAGCTTCATAGCTTCGAGTGGGGAATCCTTTATATATATATATTTATATTCTATCTATATTGTTGAATATTTGTTCGTTTTTTACGAATAAAATTATATATCTATATATTCGAATTATTATTTATTGCAATTGCAATAGAATAATATGTATGTTTTTTATTACATTTTCATATAATTTTTTTATGCATATAAGTTACGCATATAAAAAAATATGTGTGTAGAATATACGCCCTTTTGGACTCGTACTTTTTTAAAAGGCGCAGACACGTTCAGTTCGATCTATTTCTTTATCTCTCCATGAATTGTATGCTTGGAACAGTAGGGACAGAATTTTCTCAATTCCAACCGACTGGGCGTGTTACGTCGATTCTTTTGAGTAATATATCGGGAAATACCCCTTGGTTTCTTATAAACATTCTTTCGAACACAACTAGTACATTCCAAAATAACGCTTACTCGGACATCTTTACCCTTGGCCATGAACCCCCTTTTTATGTGTGAATTTTTGATTCAAGCAACTCTCTTATTTTCGACCTAAAGCGGAAAGAAAGAAAAAATAGAAATTGCTAACTAGAAATACACGTCAAAAAATTCGTTGCAATAACAATAATATAGAGAACTATTAAATGTTAATAGTAAATAGAATTCAGTATAATTATAAGAAAGAATACATAATCCAACGATTTCTAACTATGTTATTGTTTTGTTAGGACTAATATTTATCTTTAGAATTCGAAATCCATTTTTCCTCTAACTATATTTCTAATCACAGTACAGTATTCCATTTAAGTCTCGTGTATGAGACTTTTGCCCTAGATCCGCATTTTCATTTCCATTCTCACTCTTATTTATTTTATATTTTAGTTTAAGATAAGATTTTAATTGAAAATTTGAGCTTGAGCCCAAGCTTTGCTGAGGTTGAATCCTTTTTTCTTTCTCCCTTTTCAAATAGAAGGTGAAAGGGAGAAAGGGCAGGGGATTAGATTAGTCACAGAGAGTGAATCCTTTTTCTAATCTTCGTTACCCCCTTACCATGTCAATAACTAGAATGAAAAAAAGGGGAATGTTAACGCATCCGGGAAAAAACGATTGATTTCTATCAATAGACCCGCTAAAGATGCGAACCACAAAGTACTTAGTACCGGTGCCACGGAGAGATATGTTTTTAGATCTCGCATTGAAAATCCTCCTTCTTTTTTCTTTATTTATATATTGTAACACATAAGAATAATACATATATAATAGATGCTCAGATGCGTATGTATTTTTTTAAAACCACTTGTATTTGTACATGAAATTCCTAAAGCAAATGAAAATGTACAACAATCCGTAAGATTTTCTACCTTTATTTTAAGTTAAAAAAAGTGAAAAGATGCATCTTTCCTACTACCTTAAAAGCCTTTTTTACTTGACAGCGTATATGTATCCAAAGACTCTTATATTATATCTATATAGATATCTATTCTATTATATATGATATTATGATATGAAAAAAAAAAGAAAAAATCTATAATAATGAATAATGATCTGGAAAAAAGGAAAAGGATTATTTACAATAACACTGTAAACCTATTAAAAGGGATGTAGCGCAGCTTGGTAGCGCGTTTGTTTTGGGTACAAAATGTCACGGGTTCAAATCCTGTCATCCCTACCTATTACTTTTCCTCTGAGAAGTAAAGAGGAATTAATTGAGATCGGTGAAATCGATTCAAATTGGACATATATAATCTGTCGTTTTTCGAATAGTATTCTAATACTATATAATAATACTATTGATATATTATATATTGTATTATACTAATACATAATACTAGATATACATA